ATGTAATGATCAATAAATTAAGTTGAATTCTATATCTAGATGTATCAAAATCCCAGTACCCATCTATTCTATAGATATATACGGATTGGAGTTGACAAACAACCAATACCAATATTATTGTTTCTTAGTTTAGATTAGAAATTGAAATGGGGCGTGGCCAAGTGGTAAGGCAACGGGTTTTGGTCCCGCTATTCGGAGGTTCGAATCCTTCCGTCCCAGAGCATTTTTATGCTCTCTATATTCCTATAGAAAGAATAATGGAGTGGATAGGAGTTAATCAGTATTAATTTAAATATCTGTGTCTGTTCGAATCTCATTAACAAATGATCAAGTTCCATATAACCTAAAAATATGTTATGGAGCCAATGTATTTTCTTTGAATTTCATTTTATTTAGGTATTTCATCTTTGGTTCTAATGAAAAATTGGAAATCTATGGAACGATCGAGGCAGGGGTGATTTATCCTATCCCTTTATATTCTATATTCACTTTATGACAAGATTTGATTATTGAAATATTACTCAACCCCATGTTAAACAAAATACATATAAAATGAGGAAATGTTTAGCTTATATGGTATGTCTGTATCGTTCTATTTCAATGACAAGAATTTTTAGATTTTTCTTTTCGTAATCAGATGAAAAGAATAAAGATTCAAATCTTAACTTAAGATCATTTTTTTATCCATCTCGTGAAAAAAAAATTGGATTTATTTATTCTTTTCTTTGATCTATTTATCTATTTTAAATCAGTGATGAGTCAATTAAAACAGAAAGACTTATCTGATTAAATGTGCTTCTTATTGTCCAATTTTCTTCAAATTAAATAATGATGTCTAAATAAGAAACTTTTTCAATTTCAATTAGAAATATTTTTTTTAATAAAAATTTTTTAATGATTCCTTGGAAATTGAATCTTTGGTACTGAAAAAGTAGGAAATAGGTTAATCTATCCTATTTAGTCACTTGAAGATGCAGATTCAAAAAGTTATTCGTTTATATATTTCTATATCTTTCTATTATATAGATATAATTTATGTATGTTAAAGTATGTTAAAGATGCTGTCTTGCTAAGACTTTTTCATAAAAACCGTTCCACATACACATATCATATTCATATTATAGAATAAAAATATATAAAAAAGTCTAGATTACGATGTCGATGTACAACTGAACCAATGACTATTCATGATTCCATGATTGAATCAATTCCATACTGGTTCCAAATTAGAGGAATGTTATGGTAAAACTTCGTTTGAAACGATGTGGTAGAAAGCAACGTGCGACTTGAAGGACACGACCCGTTGTGGATTTTTACATCCACCATTTTCTTTTCGATTTATCTAGAAATGAAGGTGCTCTTGGCTCGACATGGTTTGTTCTGTTACACCCCAACCGAACCCTTCGTTTTTTGTTGGGTTGTAAATAGTCCACGATGGAGCTCGAGTCGAAAGGATTAGTCGAAAGGATTAATTAATTTCTCGGGGGCAAGGATCTAGGGTTAATGCCAATCAATCGATTGGAACAACTTCGTAAATGTATCTTCCATATATATAAATCGAAAGGATCCAATTCGAGCAAGTTTCCAACTTAAAAACAAAACTTGTTGGAATTGATCAAACTTTTTTGATTCAAAGTGTATCACGCAGGAATCAACTGTCCATAGGATTCTTTGCTAGAAAGAAATCAAAAAGGGGTATGTTGCTGCCATTTTTAAAGTATTAAGAAGCACCGAAGTAATGTCTAAACCCAATGATTTCAAATAAAGATTAAAGGATCCAAGAACAAGTAAACAACATTTTAATTGTCTCGATAGTTTCAATAACTGGATCATTCTAAAGAATCCAAATAGAATTTTAAATGAGACAAACAAAAGGGGGTAAAGACCACTCAATAAATGAAATTGACTATTGACTAAAGTAAAGAAAATATTTTTCCTTTGAGCTATTTGAGAGTTAGCCAACTTGAGTTATGAGTACGAATGGTTTCTTTTTCGTTTTCAGGAAGGAAAAAAAAACGACTGAAATTAGAGTCTAATTTATTTTATAGGCCCATTTGTCATTTAATTTATTAGAATTGCATACATAGACAAAACTTCGAATCAAATCATTTTTTCTCGAGCCGTACGAGGAGAAAACTTCCTATACGGTTCTAGGGGGGGTATTGTTCATCTACATCTATCCCAATGAGCCGTCTATCGAATCGTTGCAATTGATGTTCGATCCCGAAGAGAAGGAAAAGATCTTAGAAAAGTGGGGTTTTATGATCCAATGAAGAATCAAACTTATTTAAATGTTCCTGCTATTCTATATTTCCTTGAAAGGGGTGCTCAACCTACAGGAACTGTTCAGAATCTTTTAAAGAAAGCGGAAGTTTTTAAAGAACTTCCGTCTAATCAAACGAAATTCAATTAAAGAAATACCATACCTAAGGGGGGGAGTAGCGACTTATATATAACTTTGTATAATTTTTCTATACTAGTTTTTTTGATTCCCCCCCCC